TTTTATTCATTGTTGATAAAAGTAAATTTGGATTGACTCCTCTTGGAGTTCCTTTTCCCCATAGAGATATGGAATAGAACGAACCATTTTTTGTGCTACTGTAATTTTTAAAATGAACGCGGAAATACCCATCAAAGGTAAGTAAATATACCCGAAACATATAAAATGCGGTTAATCCTGCTGTGAAATAAGCTATTACTGCGAAAATTGGTGAATACAACCAACTATCATTAAGAATGTCATCTTTGGACCAAAAACAAGCAAGAGGTGGAATACCACAAAGAGAAAGTGTACCCAATAAAAAAGTAGTTCTTGTAATTGGAACATATCTTGTTAAACCACCCATAAGAACCATATTCTGACTTTTATCTGGTGAATATCCAACAATAGGTTCCATTGAATGAATAATAGATCCGGATCCCAAAAACAATAAAGCTTTTGAATAGGCATGAGTGATCAAATGGAATAAAGCAGCTCGATAAGAACCTATACCTAGAGCTAACATAATATAACCCAATTGAGACATTGTGGAATAGGCTAAGCTTTTTTTAATGTCTCTTTGAGCAAGGGCCAAAGTAGCCCCTAATAATAGTGTTATTACACCTATTAAAGAAATGAAATTCATTATATAAGGTATGACTATGAAAAGAGGAAGAAGCCGAGCTACAAGAAAAATTCCTGCTGCTACCATAGTAGCAGCGTGTATAAGAGCCGAAATAGGAGTGGGTCCTTCCATAGCATCAGGTAACCATACGTGAAGGGGGAATTGTGCGGATTTAGCAACTGCACCGACGAATAATAAAGAAGCACACAGGGTAGCAAATAAAGAATTGACCCCATTATTTTGGATTAAGTTATTAGTTATTTCGAGCAAATACCGAAATTCTAAACTACCTGTTATCCAATAAAAACCTAAGATTCCTAACAATAAACCAAAATCCCCTACACGATTAGTTACAAAAGCTTTTTGACAAGCACTTGCTGCAATTGGTCGTGTGAACCAAAACCCTATTAATAAATAAGAACACATTCCCACAAGTTCCCAAAAAATATAAATTTGTATCAAATTTGAACTAGTAACTAATCCCAGCATAGAAGTATTAAAAAAACTCATATAAGCAAAAAATCTCAAATATCCTTGATCGTGATACATATACTTGTCACTATAAATAAGAACCATGATTCCAACAGTAGTAATTAGTATTGACATAATAGAAGTAAGTGGATCGATCAAGTATCCAAACTCTAAGGAAAAATCATTATTGATGGTCCAAGACCATAGATATTGATAGATAAAACTTCCATTTATTTGTTGAATAGACAGATTGGCTGAAAACGCCATAGCTATACTTAAGAGTAAAACACTAGGAAAAGCCCACATGCGACGAATATTTTTTGTTGCTGTCGGAATAAGTAGAAGTCCAAATCCTATTGACATAGTAACTGGAAGTGGAAGAAAAGGTATTATCCACGCATATTGATATGTATGTTCCATAAGAAAAGAAACTCTTTTTTCTTATAATTACAAATTGTTCTCGATTCACCAATTCTTATCTTTTTTATCCTTTTAGAAAGGAACAATAATAAAAGAAATAAAAAAAAAAGATATGAAAAAAAAGTCAAATATTGGGATTCTTAATTATTCTGATTTTTTTTTGTGATTAATAAACATATTTATTATACTATTATAGTATAATAAATATATTATATAGTATACTATATATAGTAAGGAAAAAGAGTTAGACCAAAAAAAGAGTACTTTTTTTATTCAAATATGGATCATAGTATCTATATTCGAATTAAAAAAAATACCTAGGTATTCTAGTTCATTTTGGGAAGGGAGTAATTACCTAACTTGTTGTGTAACTGATTGATTGGATTGAAACCCAATAAAAAAACTTATGTTTATCAGAAATCTTATGATACTCCTTACTTTGAATTATGGACATAGCACTCTGGACTTAATCAATTTTAATTTTCCCTTATTTTCTTCCATTTTTTTTCCCTCATGTCATTTATATATGTGATGTGTGATGTGCGCGCATACGTATATGTGATATATATATCACATATACATGTATATATAAATATATTTGTATTATATATATTTGTATGTTTATTATATATTTATATGTTAAAGTAAAAAAACAATGTATATTAAAAAGAGTATATTAAAAAAATTATCCACATACACGAAATAAGTATAGATAATAACTAAAAAGAACGATCTATTTTGAAGAATACATGTCTTTCACATACAACGATAAAAAGAGGAACCCCCCTTTTTTGA